ATTTCAGATGGGAGCTGACCAATAAGAGGTTGTAAATTCCAGTTCCTGCTATATCCAGTCATTCTGAAATCTTAGGAAAGCAAAGAAGCAAGAAGGGGTTGGGACGCAATAGGTTTTGAATGTCACATCTTGCTCAAAGTGTTTTGAATTCAAAAAGCACTTGAAAGCCTGCTTCTTACCTAGAGGCAGGCGAAAGTGATTGAGGATTCCCCATTATCTCTGTCGCTCTTGCTTGCCTGTTTGCGTGTTTTCGCACTATTAAGGATCGTCTCCCCTTTGTAGTTGATCATTGAAATCCGTCAATTACCGTAATGGTGAAACTGTAGCCTCTGCTTCGCTTCTTCGGAGGGCGGTCGGGCCTTCCGGTCTTTAGAAGGCGCTAGGGTTCTTTTTCGTTTGTGCATCTTTCTTTCTCCCATGCTTTCGTTGGTCAATAACCAATCACTTGATATAGTTCTTCACTACTCTTTCAGAAAGGACTCTCTTTCTGTCTGTAGGGAATAATTTTTTTACCATCTAAATGAGATTGAGTTCGGCTAGAAAGATGTTATTTGCTGCTATTTTATCTATTTGTGCATTAAGTTCGAAGAAAATCTCAATCTATAATGAAGAAATGATAGTAGCTCGTTGTTTTATAGGCTTTCTCATATTCAGTCGGAAGAGTTTCGGCAAGACTTTCAAAGAAACTATCGACGGGAGAATCCAGGCTATTCAGGAAGAATCGCAGCAATTCCCCAATCCTAACGAAGTAGTTCCTCCGGAATCCAATGAACAACAACGATTACTTAGGATCAGCTTGCGAATTTGTGGCACCGTAGTAGAATCATTACCAATGGCACGCTGTGCGCCTAAGTGCGAAAAGACAGTGCAAGCTTTGTTATGCCGAAACCTAAATGTTAAGTCAGCAACACTTCAAAATGCCACTTCTTCCCGTCGCATCCGTCTTCAGGACGATCTAGTCACAGGTTTTCACTTCTCAGTGAGTGAAAGATTTGTCCCGTTGAAAGCTTCTATAGTAGAACTCATTCGAGAGGGCTTGGCTGTCTTAAGAATGGTTCGGGTGGGGGATTTTCATTAAAATAAAGAAGACGAATAGTCCCTCAGACTCGGAAAATAATAACGAAAATAGCTAACCCAATAGCAGATTCCGCAGCTGCCACTGTTGGAACCAATAAAGCAAATGATTGACCCATCATATCATCCGAAGAAACAGAAAAGACAAAAAAGTGAAAATTCACTGCTAATAACATAAATTCAATTGACATGAACATAATAAGAATATTTGAAGACGAATAGAATCTAATTCAGGTTCATGCTAACAGAAGAGCGGATCCAATACCAAGACGACTTCTTTCTCAGGAAGTGCAGCAAGTACTTGACTTGAGGAATTTTGGCATATTATGCCCACGAGTGAGTTGCCAAGTGCCCCCTAGGAGGGCAGTCTACCACAAGATCGAGTTGTAGCCTGGAGCCAAACCCACAACTATTTAGACTGGGGCTTCGTTTAGCAGATGGCCCCCCCAACTAGCATCTATTAGTTAAGGGGATTGGTTGAGATCAGGAAAGAATTTAAGGAAGTCATTGAGGCCTATTTATATTCCAGCCTCCAAGGAAGTTTTTCCCTATATTGCTGGGGAAAAGATTGGGGAGCCCCTTTTTTTTTCCAGAAGAAGCGGGAGCCTTGTGCATTGATTATCGGGCACTCAACAAGGTAACCCCTAACTATCAAGAACAAGTATCCACTTTGATTGCAGACTTCTTCGCCCTAATCAATAAGCGCGAGATACTTCTCGAAGTTGGATCTACGGTCGGGCTACTACCAAGTGCCTATCACGGAAGGAGACGAACCAAAGACGACCTGTGTAACAAGCAAGCAACCAACCTAATAAAGGGGCCTTTGATTTGGTTATGCCTTTTGGACTCACCAATGCCCCTGCCACGTTCTGCACCCTCCACAATGAGGTCTTCCACCCGTACTTAGACGACTGGTAGTATACTTGGATCGTGGGCTATAGCTATTCGTTAAACGACCACCTCCGGACCTTTTTGAAGGTATTTAGGAAGAAGAACCTCTATGTAAAGAAAGAGAAATGCTCCTTTGGACAGACGGAGATCCTATTCCTAGGGCATTGGATGGGCATCAGAGCCATCGAGGAGTGGCAAGCACCTACCAAGGTGAGTGAGCTAATCTCGTTTTTAGGGCTCGTGAACTATTACCGAAGATTCATCGTAAGTTACTCGAAGAGGGCTGTTCAACTCAAAAATATCCTAAAGAAGGAAAGGACGTACGGACCGATTATAGCACTGCACTGATCGGAAGAGTGTCAAAGAGCTTTTGAGGACCTAAAGCAGGCAGTGATTGATGACCCTGTATTGCAGTTGCCAGATTACACTAAGCCATTTGAAATACACACGGATGCGTCAGACTATGCCATAGGCAGTGTGCTAGTATAATAAGGTAATGCAGTAACATATGAGAGCCGAAAGCTCAATGAGACCGAAAGCGCACTCCAAGAGCCTTTATATGCCTGCCAGCCGTTATATGCTTCAAAGCCGTTCAGTAAGCTCTCCTGTCTCCCGAAGGTCTAAGGATTCAGACCCGTACTAAAAGGTGCGAAGCGTTTTTGACTCGTTGAGCTTTATATGCTTCAAGCGCAAGAAGGACGAGGGACTATTCGGCAAGCAAGCAAGTCAGGCCTTTCTTGAATAGGCTTCAACCGTCTGAAAGCTAGTCTTAAAAAGAGAGGTCATCCAAGTCTGAATGAGATAAAAATAGGAGAGCCGCCGAGTCCTCGTGTAGCAGAAGTTCGTTCTCCCGCCGACTCCTTAGAAGAAAATCATATGTATAACGCAAAAAATTCCAAGATCGGGTTCTGCCACCAACTCGGATTCCTTATAAGTATATGATCAAACCGCCTTCACGAAATCGGGCTTGAAGCTCTCGCCTTACCCGACATCCATCAAACAAAGGATCTTCAAAGAGATCCGACAGAGCTTGAACAGCCCGCTCCCAACTCCAATTTAGACTATAGGTGTTCTCAGACGGCGAAGCCTCAACAAGCGCCCGCTGGATAGTTGGTCCTATTACGATTACCACCTGCATAAGTCCTACGTACGGTGCCCTTCATTTCCCTGCCAACAACTCCATTTATACTTTCAAGGGGTCTTACTTCCTTCTCGATCGACTGACTGCCGAGGGAGTTTTAGACAGAAATGGATTGATTCTCTATCCGGGAGATCGCTTGATTGATTAATCCCCGGCCGGGACCAAGAAGCTCCAGAGAGTTCCTTCCTTCTCGTATTGCCCCCAACTCCTAACATTTAGGTCTTATCAATTGGTTTCAATCCCGGTCGAGCAAAGCTATCGCTTACCTCAAGGTCTTCCTTTCTTTATTCCGGGATCTTTGCTTGCTTTCAACAAAGGCAAAATCGGTTATTTCCCTCTGCTTAATCGAGTCGTCTTGTATAAGCTAAGCGAAATGGATGGCTTCAGTCCCGGGACCCAGAAGCTCAATTGCTTTCCTTTAGTACAGCTATAGGACTTCCTTCTCGACTGACTTCCTCTATTAGATAGGATAGGAAAGGAAGACCCGATTCCCTGAAAGAAGATGTTATTTACTAAGATCGGTTGCTACCCCGAAAAGTGCTCTTTCCCTCGGGGGGTGGGCCATTAGTGGACCAATAAGAACCTATTATGTGAAAAAAATGACTTCTATATATTGAACGAAATCTGCTGCTACTAGAAGAGCGATGCCCTTAGACCAGGCTCGAGGGAAGGGATTTCTTCCTCCCTTATCGAGCTAGAAGCACACTAAAGGGAGACTGCTTATTGAATTGAAATAGAAAAACTAGCTCCAGAGGGAAGACTCTTGGGCCAAACCTAAAGGCGGGTTTCAGAATTCCTGCAAGAGCTTTCAGGAAAGGAGGTACCTCTCGGGCTACAAGCCCCTTCCTGCTCCCAAAGAGAAGAAAGCTCCAGCTTCCTACTAGCAGCTAGGATAGAGGCAATCATCACTAGGAAACCGCGTCTTTTTCATTAAAAAAGAGCGATTCGAGCTATCCACAAAGAAGAGTGAGTCCTAAACCGAATCTTTCTTTATTCTCCTATCTGATCTACGACCATCCTAAGGGCAGGAAGAGAGGACTCGGATAGCCCATCTTCATATTGGAAAGGGAGGACCCTAGACCAGGCCTGTCCTGAATGAAGGGGCGGTTAAGCATCCTGCCTTTAAGAGCTCGAAGGCAACTTAAGGTATGACCCTTTGGGACATAAAAAAAGGAACTCCCTAGGGTAGGCAACCGACCGTAGGGGATTATGCCTTTTAGACAAAGACAAATAGAGGATGAGGAAAAGCACCCTAGGATATACTCTCTTTAAGTAAATCCTTCAGTTAGTGAGCTACCCGGCTGCTTGTCCTTCCATAAGAAAACCAGATTAACTAACCTTAGGACACTTTCAGTAAAAGAAGAGCGAATCGCATAGCTATATCGAGGTTAGCTAGCGGGAGAGACCCAACGAGCTCCTTTAGAGAAAGAGAAAGAGACCGCGGGTTTCATTATCCAGAGACTCAATTAGGTAGTCCTGGGGCGAGACCCTCTTAGCCGAGCTTATTAATAGATCTGGGCTTGGGGGCACCTTAGCGCAACTTCCAGTCCAGAGTAGTGGTGTGTTACTGGGTCGGTACTTCAAGTTCTGTCCCCCGACACAGCTTGCTTGGAAGCCATGGCAAGCTTTTTTTATCCTGATTGTACCGGTTCCTGGAAAGCATTAATAAGTTCTATTTTCCGATTCTTCAAACTTCTGTGCTTAACTTAATCTCCGCCCTACTTATCTTTTCCCTTGCGAAGTGAATAGTTGTTTCCAAAAGAAAGGACTTTAGGTATACTTCCATTGTGTGTGCGGTTTCTCTCGTTATTGAAGCAGTTATGTTTGTGTGCAAACTGAGCCTTGGGTAAGGATACTGTTTGAGCGGTACGCCCCTTGGAACTTAGCCCCTTAAGGGTTGGGCTCTTGGGTCGTCCGGACCCATATCTGGTAAAAGTGGTGGCCTGGTTGGCCCCACACCCCTTATCATGCGTGTCTGTGGGAGCTGTTTGTGCTAGCGTTTTGGCGCTCGCCTTATGGTTCTCAGTCCTCTTTCGCCGAGATGCCTTTTCAAAAGATTTATTTCCTATATTTGGCATCGGAAGAACACCTACTATACTAGATTTAGCCAATTCGGGTGCGGATGGGGATTGATGCTGAGAATGCGCTCTTGTCTATCTTTCAAAGAATAGACTGTTAGGTGTTGGCATTTCCGCTCTTAGGTGCGTAGCCACTGTTTGCAAGTAAATTCCCCTGTCCGGAATCCGCCTCTTTAGCCCTCAAAGGTTTAACGTAAGTCGAAAGGGATAAAACCCTAGATATAGGCAAGCAAGTCTGAAATCGGATTCTCTCTACATCGTCTTTTATACCGCTCCTGCCTTCCCATGACTTTCCTCGAACTAATGAAATGACTTTGCGGCGTAAACGCTTGCTGCTCTTGCTTTTAAGGATGCCAACTATTCTAACATAATAAAAAGACTCCCAAAAAGGAAAGCCCAGTCGAGATGGCAGTGGCTTTCTATTAAGATCGGATCTGGGATTGATTGTGGAAGCGAGCATAGAGAACCGGAGGCAAGCAAGAAAGAAAGCTAAGATGAATCGTCGAAGTTCCCTAGCCAGCTCCACGGATGAGGGGGCAGAGCCTTCATTAGCGATAACCGGAGCTTAGGGCGAGCGGCTCCCAGCCTTTACTTTAGATAAGCTATTGATTGCTATTCATTTGTCACAGCGAGAGCTAGCATTCATGGCAGAAGAGAGGATAGGGGTTTGCCCGCGTGGAATGAAAGAACAAAAAAAGAAGCGAGCAGGCTCATATTAATAATCGAATTTCCTCGCCTCTTTCGGAGATGTTATCGCCTAACCCTATCTCCTTTCTGAGGGAGCAGAGAGATGCAGTCTATTGTATGATAGGGGAGCAGGATGCCACGCAACTCGAGAGGAAGAAGATGAGAAACTTCCGGATCTACCATCTACGAGATAGATCGGCAGCCAGTGTAATGGCACCGGCAGAGACTTGAATGTCTTCTTGATCCCCCGATCGGATCTAATTTCGTAGTCTGAGGTCTGATTTCGATCCTGATTAACCGGGCACCTGTCTTTCAGAGGTCCTACCCAACTATGAATCAGGGAAAGATGGGGCTCAGCCTAAGTCAGAACTTTTCCTCTTTCTACGAGGAGTGGCCCCTATCGAATAAAAAAGGAAAGAGGCCAGCGAACGAGAGGAAATGAGTCAGAGACTGAAGAGGCGCCAGCCATTAGTTCACACTCAATCAAACCAATCAATCTCTGAATTGCAGGTGTAGGCTGGTAGTTCTCTTCTTCTAAAAGTCTATCATGCATTCTTTATTAACTTCTTCAACGGACACCTAGCTTCCAGCCTTCTGTCCCACCCAGCAAAGAAAAAAACAAAGAGGATCAAAGTTCCGACTATCGAACTATCGAATCAAAGAGGAGAGTGACGCCAGTACATATTATGTTATTTGACCAGAGGAATTAGGAGCATTTAGTCACCCACCTTCTATCGTGTCTGATGTCGACCCTTCTGAACCCGATACCGAGAGGGCATCCGGTCAGCAAGGAAGGTCTTCGGCCGGTAGTTCTATTAATAAGATAAATAAGGATTGAGCGAGATCAGTCTTTAGCCGGAGCAGCAGTAGAACTTGAAAGATCGGGATTTTTCACATCATCTGATATTGGACGATAGTGAGAATAGCTATCAGACAGGCTATCCGACAAACAGCACGCGCACTCAAAGGCAGTAAAGCTTTCAAGGTCGATTATGTATGTTTCTGACCTCCCCTAAGATCGAAAACTAGAACTATTTTGCGGGGTAGGAGCCCAAAGCTGCTTTCCCGAGCTCGCTTTCACGAGTTTCATAGGTTCAGAAGCTTGAAATCGAACATCCCCTACATATTCAGGGCTAAGGAAATGAGAGAAAAAGAGCTCAAGCCACTCAATTGCTTGTTCAAGCGTAGCAGCCAGCATGCGAGGATGAAGCCTTCTGATAAGGGGAGTGAACCCTAGGACTCCGGTAAGGGACGAGCCTTTGACGGTCGCTTTCCGTTGCTAAAGACATCCATCTCTGAGAGAGGAGATTTGACCATCTCTCTTGCCTTCCATCTCTATTGGGTGGGGAAGAGCTATTGCAGAAAAAAAGACAGAAAGAGCCCAGCTACGGGTGACGGGCTCATTGACGAGTGAAACCCTTGCATCTCCTTGAATGGATTCGTCGGGGAAAGAGTCTCTTTCATCAACAACTGGGCTGACCACCAACTCTACTTCAACTGTCCTTCCTGAAGGAAATGGTAGACGGAGATAGAAAAGAAGAAGCGGCTTGGCCGAGAGATTCAAGAACGATAGCAACTAAACTAGAAGTAGAGGAGATGGAATGGGAAGCAAGGGTATTAATGGTCTAATCATGGTATGAATCTAGATCCCGAGCTGACTAAAGGAACCCGGGAAAGAGCTCTTTTCAGTCACCAGCGGGAAGCAAGGAGCTAGTTTACGAGCAGAAAGAAAAGAGTGAACTGACTTACAGAAAGATCCAGATAAACATATCTCTTTTATGATCACAGAGAGTTTGGCTTGTGTTCTTGAAAAGGTAGAAGATTCTGTGTTCCGGCTACTGACCTGCGGGTCTTAAACACAGATCAACTGAGCGAGCAAGAGAAGATCAAGCAGAGGGCCTTCCTTCGTTTGTGCCTATCTTATCTAGAAGTAGTTTCCAGGTTCCTAGACCCCCGGATATCCCGATTGTTTTACTGCTTCTGTTCCCCAAACAAGAAGCAATTTCTTTCACTAAATAGGTCACATTTGTAGCAGTCCAATAAGGGATCTATCCCCGTTATAGTTATTGGTACATGCTACTGCTAGGCCTTTACTCCCGATTGTCTAACTACTAGTCTTTAACAAAACGAGAGCTCTTACGCTCCTTAGGAAGAAAGTGGGAGTGAAGTGAGAGAAAGGCCATCTACTGAAGCAGTTTCTGAGGAATCAAGGACTGAAAAAAGATAAAAAGAGCAAGAGTCATCTGGTGATTCTATACCCAAAGAGTCAAGTCACGAACAAACAACCTCTGTTGCACCAGAAAGAGGTAAGGACCAATACAACTCTGGCTCTGATGATGATGAAGAGTCTTCAAGTGAATCATCTTCTGACGAGGCAAGCTTCAAATATGTAGAGGAAATTGTGCTGAAAGCTGGCCAAGACCCTATTCGTCCAGTCACCCCAATCGCTTCAATCACTCCTATGTCACCCGGTAACTAGAAGGGAAGGAAGAGAGAGAGCGTTGGATTGCTTTGGATGGTTCCTGCTTAAAGTAAGGACTATGCTCAGATGGGCCTCATCGCAAAAGAGTTTTTTCGATGCTTACAAATAGGAATAAGAAGCTGCGTGTGAATCCCAGTATGAAACTTCCTTCTCCTCGTCTTAGGAAGCTCCTTTTTTCTAGAATGATTTAAGGTAGCGAGTGCACTACTAGGTAATGCTAATTAAATCAATGTAATCAACAACTTTTGAAGAGGCTTTTGGTCTCTTCGATAGCAGAAGTTAAATCATTCCTCATTCACTTCCAGGAAAGAAGAGCTAACCGCTGTTATTGGGGTCCCAAGACGAATCCACTCCTACTCCTATTTCTGGGCTAACTCGAATCTTTCTATCCCATTGGCTGACTCATTACTGGCTTAGAGGTTAGAGAGCGGGATCCCTTCTCTATCCTTGCTTTATTTACTGCTTACGGATACAAGAACAAGACTAACGAACGAGAACCGGAGGGTTGGATTACTAACTCAAAGTCTGCTGACAGGGTTAGCTTACTAAGCTGGGTATACTGGATTAGCCGGTTCGTCAGCGCTGGTTTAGCTTCTTCGAGGCCTTCTTTATCCCGTTGGTCGGTTGGGATTCTGTGAGTGAGGAAGCAGAGGCAGAATCGAACTCAGAAGATTCGGAGTAATGAAAATCGAACTCAAAAGCAACTTACCAATCTAGCTGACATTTTTTGATAAAATCCTCCTAGAAAGAGGAACTTGGCAGAGGTAGACTCGGCATCTGGCTCGCCTGAAAAAATGAATTTAAAAAGGCTCTTCCCACACGGGGTGGGCTAGCTAAGCCGGAAAGAGTTCAAGTTCGATCCTTTGCCATGGATGGAAATCCTTCAGGATATATATAGTGTTCAGTGAGTGGTAGCTCTTGTCGTTGAAGGATTCTCTTTGAACGAATCCGATTTGTCACTAGGGAAGAATCTTTGAGAGTGGCATCCCAATAAGCAGACGAGTTGTAGGGTTTGCCATAGCATTATTCGTCTTCGAAGCTGTCTTATTCTAGCCATGGCATTAATCGAGGGCTTTCCGCCCGGCGTGTGCATTTAGAAAGGTTTACTTCTGTAGGCCCTCTTCGGCTATCTATGTCCAAGCACACAAGCAACGAAGTCGGGTGGTGGTCTGTCTGGGAAGGTTTCCTCCGAAGAACCGAAAGCAAAGCGCTATGCCGGGATCGGATAAAAAGCAAAAGTATAGCGCGCAAAGCAGAGCATAAAGTCTTGGCTTGATTAGGACAAGCGTAGCAGGTGCGTAGCAGCCTTGTGGCACTGCCCTTTCAGGTATATCCCATACATCAAGTAAGCTTTCACTTCAACGGAGATAGAAAGTATTTTCTCAATTCCCAGCGTGACACACTAGATAGAGCTGCAGAGACATGAATCTAATCTTTTCTCTCCCGGGAAGAAGGTTGCCCATATTCTATATCTTGATTCGGAAAGATCACTTTCAGAACGGATGCATCTCAAGCTCTCGCTTTCAGAGCAGATGTGCCAGAAGTTTCATTACGAAGCTATGCTGATATCTATCTAAGAGGCAGGGGCGGTGTCGGAGGACTGCAAATCCTAGTAGGAAGAAGGAATTACACGCGCTGGGCTGGAATGGCACACTGTCTTTCACTGGGTTGATCATTTGCTGCAACGGCACTGGATCGCGAGGAGAATCTTTCTCTTCTAAGGCGAAAGACTATAACTGTGGCTGGAAAGAAAGAGAACCGCACCTTATTAAGCCGAGGGGAATGGAAGGAAGAGTCTCTCATAGCATCTTCATCTTTCAACGAGAGAGAGTGGAGTAAGAATAGGGCGGTGGGGAAGATCTTGACTGCCGGGGAATCGGTTGCCGGGTTAAGAAGAAAGGTTTGAAGATGCTCGACTCGGAAGGACAAAGAAAAGAAGTATTAAATAGGTGGGGAATTTCCAATAGTTTAGTTGAAAGGGCAGAAGCTAACTAAAGACTAAGCTAAGCCGCAGAGGCAGAGAACGGAAGAGCTGCGAGATCGGCTGCTTAAGTAGCTCTTTCGACTTGACCTGCAGAGGGGACTAAAAGGATTGGGCGAAGGAGTGAAAAGCTAGCTAAGGAAGCTAAGGAGCTGTAGCTGCAATCACAAAGGAAAAAACAAGTGACAAGGCATCTGCTCAGGGCAGGGCAAGATACAGAGGAGCGTGCAATGTATTGACCTGAAGAAAGCTTAGCACCAGGCCACTCGAACACCGGGAGATGAGCTACCCCTCTGAAGGGAAGAGACTTAGGTTAACAGTTTCAGTACCAAAGTTTCCGGCTAGCTATCTATATACTGAAACTGGACTTTGGTTTGGGAAAGACATCCCAGGGGCAGAGCTTGACTTGAACTTAGAGCATTCTCCTTGAGTAGGTCTGAGGTCTCCCACTCTTCACCGGGCACCAACAAGCCACATCCGGCAAAAGATCCTAATCACTTTATCTCACGCTGATAGATGGAACATGAAGGATGCAGAGATCATAGAAAGGATCTAAAGTAAGTAAAAGTTTACTTCCATCGTCATAGGATAGCATGACAAAGAGGGAGTGCACTACCATGTAGGCGTCAAAAAGGAGAACGCCTCCAAGAAGACGTTTGAAAAGGTCCTCCGAAGACAGTTCGAGATCACTATCACAACCAAGCACTTTCGGCTCATATCACACAGCAGGACAGAGACCCAACCGTATGGGTATGGGGGCAATCTGACAAGGAAGACATCTTGAAAGAAGCGTACGCCCGCAGAAAGAAAAAGAAGAGCGTGAGCCCTTCTATAATCAAAGTCTTCAATGACAAGCAAGAAGGACAATCAGAATCTGATTTTACTCTTTTGAAAAACTAGGCCAGAAAGACGTCATTCTAGACTGGATCGCATGCCATAGAGTCTTTCAGCGACCAATCAAGACAAAAAAGCTATTCATTCATATACGGCGCGCCTAATACCCAGAAAACCCGACTTGTCCACTTCCTGGACAAAGCACTCAGAATTTATTATGCCAGCTATGGACGAACAAGGGTACCGATTCGCAACAACACTCCTAGGAAAGGAAATGGGCAGACTCCAAGAAAGAGGGGAAAAGGGGGGCGTCACAATCATGAGATTCACCATTGACCCGAAAACCTTTCATTACTAAACTATGCTATCAGACCGCTAAGACCAGACAGCCAGAATGAGAGGGATGAAGTTTGGACTGACGAAGCATTTAACCCGGAGAACCCTGGGCCTGGGGGAGCTTTCAATCTTTCTCAATATGCGGGAGAGCTGCAGGATGCTTCTGAAGACAGAGATGATGGCAACAGGGCCACTGCTAATGACACGATTTCTCCCTTTCTTCGCCTAACACCTATCTTTGATGAAGCAAGTCTGCCTGGACTCTCATCGGTGACGGAGCTTTCAATCGACCATAGGGGTCGCTCTGACCATCCCACTATCAAATCAAAGGGTTGGTGTGGCTAAGTCAAGCTTATTCGCATTGGGAAGGCAGAGACAGAGAAAAAGGTCAGGTTCGAAGAGCTTAGCTTTTACTCTTATATAAGATATTGGACGATCATAGCCGCATGTCTTCTGTCTCACCTTCTTCCCGATATGAATGATGAATACCAGACAGAGAGGCACAGGCACAGCGAGAGCAGCTACCCCTAAGAGTTTAGTTCGCAGCTAAAGGCACAAAAGGAAACAGAAAAAGAGTTCAGCCGCTTGACCTCAAATTGGCGAGGAATTCAAGGAATCATAGGCGCGGAAGGCCAATGAACATCGGCTTCAGACCTTAGACGTACCGTACTTCCTCAAGATGAACCAGCTGTAGAGATGATCCAATCCCTGGACTTTCGCTTCTAGCACTGACATCTAATTGAGTAGCGAGTTGAGCCCCTACTATGACTAAGAGAAGCTCCTCGCAGAAAGAAGCCCCTACGATTACTCATCGAAGTTCCGAGCCTTTTTGGTCGGTTGTGGGCGAGGCAATGACCAAGAGAAGCTCATCGTCCAGGAGAAGAAACCACTCTACTATAAGTAGATGAGCGTTCACCACTCTACTTCCCGCTTAGAGCATGAAAGGGTCCGGAATCATAGGATCGGAACGAGCTTTCTCTCCAATCCACTTGGCGAAAGACATCCGGAAAAAGAAAGCAAGTCAGACTGAGTTCAATTAGTCCCGTCCTTCCTTCAGGGAATGGTGGGAGGTATAACATTCGATTCTTTCTCTCCGAAGGGAAGCCGCTTCACTGATTGAGTTGATGAGCGAAGCCACTTGACCGATGAGGTGAAGGAGTGAGGACTCTGACTATAACAGATACACGAGCCCATCTATTAGAGCTGAGGCGAAGGGAAAAAGCAAGACAAAAGAGACAAAGATCAGAAATGGTCTTGTACTAGCTCCATAGCTTCCTCCCTGAAGTGATGACATACAGCTAGAAGAACGAAAGGAAATATTCGCATTGACATTCCATTACAGAAGGAATTTACATCACATACGCAAAAAGATTCCAACCTTGGAAGATCTGTCTTTTTCCCAGACTTGATTGTGTTCAAGCAGCTCCATGCCACTCAACCATAGTTCTAGTAGTGAGGCCGCTCGAACGAACAGAGGAAGCACATGCTAGCCCCACCAGTCCAAGGCAAAAGAAGATTTCCAGAGACAGCATCCGAGTCTCCTTCGGGTTTGAACTCATCTCGTTCAATCGCCTTGGCTACTAAAGAATGGTTGGTAAGAAGGTAGCTAGCAGCTTCCATAATGCCCGAGGGGGTTGAAAAAAGAGTTATAAGATACCACCCAGGCACAGAATCCGAAATCACCATCAGGAGTAGGGGAAGGAGGTCTATCTAATTAACAGAGTCAAGCGGTATGGTATAAGGGCTTAGTGCTCCGAGGAGGAGCTTACGGTGTTCTCGAATGTGCTGTTGCTGCAAGAGAATCCGCAGCTATTTCATCCGGTCTTTCGGAATCGAATGCACATGAATAGGGCTGTTAACCTTACTTTACTTATGGCTAGCTTTCCCGTGGCGAGTTAGTCCAATGCTATTGAATTAGCTCTGAGGGAGGGAATGATTGGACAAAGAATGTTTTCGCCTTTTTCCCTGTGAGGGAGATTTCCGACATTCAACTTGCGGAATGGAATAAAGGCTGTAAAAGAACTGGGGGATAAAGGCTGGTGCTAGTCTAAAAGACGAATAAGAACATAATCCCCTTAGTAAGATAAGAGGATTAGGACAGCTTTCAAAGGCTAGAGATGGACAAATGCCAAATGTCTAAGAGAAGGAGCTGTGGGGACGGTCGATGCTACGAATGCCCTGGTTCTTCTTACAGAGTAGGTTTGACTCAGCTGTGAGGGAATGGTCTGCTGTTGCGACGAATAAGGGCTTCAGAAGGGCTTGCTGCTCTAGCATGTCTCTTGAAAGGGGATTGTTTGAAGGCCGGTGTTAGCAAGAGGTTGCAAGAGGGAGCTCTTTGACATCGTTAGGGAAGCTAGTACCAAGAAGACAAGGAAAGAACCAGAATTTTATTATGCGGCGTACTAGATTTTCTCACTAATATAATCTCGAATATCCAGCCGTTCCTATTTCCGTTTGGGTTGTTACGATTTATCGCGTGGCTAGGCTTCGAAATCTGAATAACGAGAATTATGAAGACAGTGTGAATGAAAGTGTGGCTAATACCCTAAAAGATAAGATAGGGACTCTTGTGGCCTCTGTTAGAAAACCGGGGTGTACTAGAGTCACGAGCTCAGATTTGGGAACTAATTGATGAGATGGTTGGTGATCGGCATGGCCAAGATCTGATCAATGCCCTTGCCCAAATGTATCAAAGTCTTCATTCATTGGGCCCGTACGTAGTGGAGGCGGTCCAGCTCGCCTTAACACTTTTCGGAGGGGGATAGCCATTTTTTGCGTTATGTAATAACTTGGCGTCCTCAAAGTAAAACAAAGCGGTGACCTATGCCCCAAAAGGGAGGGAGAGAGAGAGATCTCTCGTTAAGTCTTGGTATTGTCGCCGAAGGGGGAGTCGCGCCACCGACGGACCAAGGAGGGAGGGAAAGGTAAAGCTGGCGGAGACCCCAGCTTAGAGTAACTGCCCGAGAAGGTCAGTGAGGTTCCAACCTTAGTGAAATGAAGAATCTTTATTTAAGTTAACTAAGGTTGGAAGAAGACAGGTGGGAGCAAGCGGAGCGAGAGCAAAGCAAGCCCTAGCGGTGGGGTGTCTTGTCTTCCAGGTCCAAAAAAAGTGTTTTTCATGGTATGGAACTCCAAGTAGTCCTTCCTGCAACAGAGTCAAAGCTGCGGTAATGCCTCCTCTTCAATAGGGCTATGAAAACCAATCCACCCGACGGGATAAACTACTTCTATTTCTCCATAGCACCCAATTCCTGAACCAAACCAGGTGAAAGCGCTAACTCCTTCTTCTTAGCCCGTTCGTGACCCAATGACAGCAAAGCGAGGATCAGAGCCTGTCCACTCTATTAAGGTCAAGCTTTCCCATCGAGAAAGGATTCGGTTCGTCTGTTCATTGGAGGAAAGCGTTTATTGAGCTTCATGGATCAGCCCGCTTTCTCTCTCTTCTCGGGAGGGGCTGGGCTGATGGGGTAGCTCAATTCCAAAGATAGGGATTGAGCTGCGTCAAAGCGAGCGTCAAGTGTACTAATTTACCCTTGCACCAAGAATTTGGAAGTCCGACCTAGCTAGTCAAAGGGGAAAAGAGATAGAGGTGCACGGCCCCCTGGCTCAGGCTAAGCGGTCCATCCACGCTCATATCCTCAAATAATTAGTCGGGGCACTACGGGCCGATCATATTATTTTATTCAGCTTAAGCTGGCTGGTGAATCATACGCTGTCGGAGCAGCCACCTTACTACGTGAATAACTATCCTCGAAAGCATTTTTGCCGGCAGAAGCCAAGCTAGCGTTCCTTCCTTTTCGAGATCCCATCCATTTCTTGTATCAGTTTCCACTCCAGTTTTAGATTGCTCTAGCACAGATCTTGCTCCATAGCCCGTAGCTTCCCCTGGCTCAGTCCCATATACAGATCTATAGCGCGTTGAACCAAGACAAGAACACCCGAAACCTTTTCGAAATACCTTTAGTGAAAGAAGGTTAAATCTCTTCGTAACCACTGACAAATCGAGTTGGAGCAAGGGCAATGGACACGGAAATAGAGAAAGCACATCCTAAATTTTTAAAGCCAGAGTCAGGAGTTTGAGGAGCTGTTTTGATTTCAGCACGAAGCTCACCCCTATTTATGGAATAGATCAAGTTCAGTCCCAGTAGCGAAGGTAGGCGCATAAGTGAATATTCCCTTGAGGGGACTCGATCTGGTAGTGATGCTGCGGGCTTACTTACTTAAATGTGGAGCCCTTGGTTTCCATACATAAATGTAAAAACCTTTCTCGGTGACAGATGTTATTGAGGAAGCCATCCCTGAAAAACTGGACAAGCACGCGTCTGTATGGTATATAAGGACCTCAGCTATCTAGTGAAATAAAAGGCATATTTTGCTTCTTTCGTGCTATGGACCAAAACAAAGAAAAGAATGGTGTTCTGCTGCTATCGACACCTACCCAATTAACAAAAAGTAATCGATCGAGACCGCCTTACCTGATAAGGGGAGAAATCCACCAAAACGGTTAAGCTGGCAAGGTACTTAGCAGGGCATGCAAAGAAGCATGGAGGATACCGAAACGGATCCGGGGGAAGGGATAGAAAGCGAAAAAACCTAATGAAATACTTATCATCCAATCGAGACTAACCAATGTTGGACACTAACGAATCAAGGGCAAGGAAAGAAAGATTCATTAGTGAAAGAGGACAGACAGGACTACTACCTCCTACTTATTCTCTATCCGGATCAAGACAGTAGCATCAACTGATATAAATCCTCCATAGCATGGAACCACACTTCCCGTCCGAGCAATGCACATCAGCTTTCCCGAAAGACCCAATTCTTTCAACAAAGTGGAAAGACAAATTACTATCGAGAAAGTAGCCAATTAAGGCTAGGTTCCATATAGACTCACCTTTGATTGATATTTCCTTCCATAGGTACCTCAAATATATCATGACTAGATGACTAGGAATACCCACATCAATTGGCTTTAAACGAAATAAGCGTGGATTAACCTTTACCTGTGAGCAGAAAAGGTTCTGCGCCCGAAGGATCCGAATCAGATTGGGACGGTTTTGGCAAGGAACCCAGAACACGGGCCAGAATCTGGTGTGCATGTGGGTGGTCCAGCTGGTTGGGCTTGCTTCAGTGTAGGCGAGACCACAGCACCACTGGTAAGAGAAGAAACCTCAGGTTGATGTGTCGCAGCCGAGTCCGTCCGATCAAGCCTGCTAGCATCCAAACCATAGGAGTTGGCGGGAAAGGACTGAGGAAGAGCTGATTCGTTAGAGTCTGGATCGATGCTCTTTATCGCTCGTAGCCCATGGGGATGGGCTACGAACGCTTAAGAGCTCTTGCTTTGTTTACAACTGACTCTGAAGGGTTCCAAACCTGAAGTGACTTAGTCAGTAAGTCCATTCGCCGGGCTAGAAAGACAAAGAGTTAATGATGACTAGCCTTAACAGGCGCTAGCGAGTCCCAAGGTTCGTTCATTAGTAAGTTGTCGAAAGGTATTTCGTAGCTTATTTAATCAAATGCTATTTGAATTTGAAAACAGCGGGATGACTATTCTGCAGCGGTAATTGCAAACAGAAAGGCAAGGTAAATGGATTTAGGAAAGAAAGACTCAATCAATGGTACGAGGTAATGCTATTACCCCAATGGACTGATTACGGAGACTTCTTTAGGGGGACTACTCTACAGGGGCAGGGGCTGCATCGAAGGCTGGTGGGAATGCAACAATTGGGATTGGAAAAACGACTTACACTGATACTCGGTCTAGCAGGACTTAGACTTTTATACTTAACTGGGGATAGCAACTATTGCTACTAGCTCGCAAGAAGAAGGAAGTCAATAAACTGCCGGAAAGATGAAAGCAACTTCCACTGAATGGATGGCTCATCTCACTTATTGTGTGCTTTTTTGGCCATCAAGGGAAAGTGCATTTTAGCTCGATTCCGTTTCAACAACTCTTTCTTTTTCTTTCCAAACCACCGCTCAGCCCCCTCAAAACTATGGCATCAAGGTCGGCAACCCCCAAGGGTCGGGCCTCAACCGATCCACTTATAAGGTAAGGGGGAAGACAACTATATATAGTCTAGTCTATCCTAGAAAGACGGGCTAGAGTAAGTGCCAAGCGCTGGCCCATTAGTGGGTTCAATTCCAGCTTGCCTTGCCTTACTAGCAAATGTGTAGATCTAGCCTTTGTAGGTACATAAACAAAGAACGAAAGAAGGAAAGCACCATGTGCAGATCTCTCTTTAGATGCCAAAGCCTACAGCTTTCTTATCTTACCCTAATCGAATAGCTTGTTGAACTGTATCAATCCGATTTCTCCTCGATTACAAGGGCGGGTAATCAGAGGTTCCCAATAGCAATAGCTAAAGACTGTTTAAGCATAGTGGCCATTGAAAATAGTGCCGAGTCATCAGTCCCACAGCGTAGTCTTTCAAAGAGAACAGGGGATTTGTCCATTACTAGAACGAGGACAGGCCTATCGGATGAAGTAAGAGCGCATTCCATGTCCGATTCTATTCCTGAAAACAGCCAAGCCGTTCACAAGAGAAGATCAAATTCTTTCACACGGAAGGAGTCTCTCTTATTAGTAAAGCAGAACGAGAAGGGACTCATTCATACCCTCATGAATCAAAGCAAAGGTCGCTTATCAGCTGTTGGAAGAAGGGCTCCTTTTTTCTTTGATCTACGAATAGAAAAGGATGTTACCATGGAGCGCTAAGATGCAAGGGAAGGAATCACTTATATAAAGATCTCTCTCCCGGTCAAGTCTTCTCCCGCTACGCACCTTGGGTTTGAACTCATAAATCATTAGCGAGTGAACTAGTGGCTCCGCACCTTCTCGAGCTTATATCTCTTCCTGCGGACATTGGTAACTAGCAACCTCCCCAGCTGCAATCAATAAATAAGAGAAGATAAGACCTCTAAGTCCGCATCTCTTTCTCAACCAAAAGCATATCGAAAGATATTCCTAAGAGCGCTATCGCACCGACGATGACGCGCATCTTGAAGGCGAAAGAAGGGCAAGAGAGTGCTCTTATCCACTACCCGGTAAGGAAGTTCACTCGTAAGGCCGGTTCAGGAACCGCCCCATAATAAAGAGTCTTACTAGCACCCGGCCTACTTAGCTTAGAGGAATGGGTTGCGTCTTAACCTTCTTTCATGATATAGTTGCTTATCCTTTAGGAAAGCATCTCACTCCTGCTGTCAAAGAGTTCCACATCTATCTCATGGTGGTAGGTTTGCGAAGGTAGGCTAAACTAAATACTTCAATCGAGGATGATATTCCTATCTCTGTACTGATCTGTGTAACCGGGGTGTCCCCATGTGGCTTCATCCCAGAAGGAGAACCAAGACACCTCTTTCCTGGTGGTGTTGTAGGCTGCTTGCTAACCTTGCCACCTTAGCCCGAAGCCAGCGCACCTTGCAAACCAAACCCATCTTGTTGCTAGGCCGAAGCCCGCACCGAAGCTAAGCGGAAGGAGTTCTGAGCTACGAGTTCCTTGTTCTTACTCTTTTTTTTATTGAGCTGTCTTCCTTTGTTTCCTCTTTAGTAGTAGCTAAAGGGTCTCCGCTTCTTGAGTTCTGAGTTAGTACTTGATATAGGAGACGAGGATGATAACAATCTTGGTACTGAGCTGCCTCTCTTCTTTACTGCTCTGTGTAACCCAAATAAATACCTCCTTGTTTGCTTGTTCTTATGAAGCTGTCTTCCTTCTAGTTGCTGTTAGTTTGTTAAGGAGTTTGGCCTTCTGCATCCCTCCTCCTAACCCAAGACTGATTAGCTCGAGTGAAGTGCCCCAAGTCCATAAGTGGAGCTCAGGTATCGGTAGCATTCACAGCTGAGTCAACAAGACTTTGGTTTTCTCTTCTTCAGAAAAAGGAGTAGGTTCCGAGCTCTCCTCTTCAAGAAGGCGGGCAGGCGAGGAGTATGAGTTACAGTTAAATGAGTGGAACGGAAAAGGGAAGTTGTTTCAAACTCTCCCTTGTTAGCTCGAGTCGAAGATAAGGTGCAAAGGTTGACTCTTATTCATCAAGTGAAAAGATTGGCTTGACCCGCCCGAAAGTGGTTTACATGGTTATGAGGTAATATGTAATATTCTGGTGATACATAGTAGTCGAAAGTCTCCTTACTGGTTGACTGCAAGAAGTTCAGCAGAAACCCTCCTCGTTGAGGATCGACGGAGTTGATCTAGGATAGCTTGCCTCGCCTAACAAAATCATACTTGAGAGAAAGGAAGTGCTTGTTTCCGGGCAGGAATAAGAGCAGGCGGTAAGTGAGGCAATTCCTTCCGGTAGTGGATGCTGGTGAATAAGAGTCAAATCTATCTTTTCGAAAGCGAGATAGAGAGCCAGCAATAGAGGCAAAGACAAAGTTGAATCTGATGAATCAAAACTAGTTTCCCTAATTTAACGGGTATACCTATAAGCACCAGTTTCAAAGCCATAAGCAGATTCACTCGCAGCATAGGCCTTTTACCGAGATTCAGAACAATTGCACTTTATCAAGTTGATCGAGCAGGAGCAGCGATTCGAGCAGCAGTTTTATACCCTGCAGCGACTTAGGCGGAGGCACTACCAGCAGCTTCATATTCAGATCCCTAGCTAGCAGGGGCAGCTTACCTGCGCTCGGTTCCATATCCCAATGTAGGCCACCCATTCTTGAAAGATAAAGATACAGATCCTCAATGGGTGGATGCAGCAAAACTTTCAGTAGGAGTTCGAGCAGATTCACCAGCATAGATAGCACCTCGCCCAGCTAGAGGAAAGCGTATTATTCTCGATATGGTCTTCTTTTCCTCTCACGGTGGACTAGCTATTACCGAGTCCGGGTACCGGTAGGTACCACCAGGCGGGCTACAAGGGATAGGCCCACACCTATCAACTAGATTAATGGCGATCCTTTCTATACATTTATTATCTTAATATAATATATAACGTAATCAACTGGTAAGGAAGAGCCTTTGAGCCCGTTCCGAACCCTAAATATCTACTTGATATATTCTTATTTTATTTCGTTCCTGTAGAAGTTCCGATCGAGTTGCGCAGAGCTACCTATTCTTCTATTCAGCGAGACCCGCGAGAAGATCTGATTCGGCGAGGATCGCCCATTCATCTTCAACTGCTTCTTCCCGAGGAGATGAAAGCGAAACCGATTCAATTCTGATGATGCCTCGGGCGGTTAACCAACCCTTTCTTTGACTCAGTTCCCGGCACCGGGGAGATCCTCATTCAACTAGCTATGTTATAAGAAAGCGATCCATGCAAGAAAAGAAGATGTTGGCCCAGGGAACTGGTTCAAGCGAAGGAATTGCTACTAACACGGACAGTTGAGCCATAGAAGTTCCACTCCGTAATGGGGTTCATTGTGCCAGCTAAGGAAGAAGAGTCATTACCAACCTACGATACAAAAGTCGTGTCTTCCAGTCCCGAGTGGGGATTCGAGCAATGGGACAGGTTCACCCAAGAAAGTGGATATTCTATATCTCATGGGCTGGATGCCAAAAGTCAAATCTCAGGGGACGAGGAAATATGAAAACGAACAATCGAGATGCACAAAAAAAAACAAGTCTAATGATTGAAAAGCAAGAACTTGATGAGAACACGATCAAATGCTTTATCCCGTAGAATGAGAATGAAAGTCCCTTGACCAATGCCTGAGGTACCCCGCTATCAACTTGGCATAATCAGTAGCTAGCTGATTCAAGACCAGAACTAATTACTCGCTGGTCGGCTCATCAAGTTCGCCATGAATTGCGTATAGAGAAGCTGATAGATAAGTTGTTTTGAGAAGGTTCACGAAGACACGGATTGGGCTGAGAGAAGGTTGTGGAGCTATGGTCAGCGCAGTTGAGAGAAATATGTTCTAAGCCCAACGACGAAGAAAGAGTTTCAATTCTTTCTTAGATTAGAAAAGGCAGAGCGAAGAGGCTCCTTCCACGGGATGATCCTTTCACTACAGATATAAAATGAGATCTTGGATTGGAAAAGAGCTTGTTTCTATTCATTAGCTGCGAGCTAGGGTAATATGGAAGATTAGAACGGCAGCAAGGACAGGCGAGAATGGCATTCATTACCGTTTCAAGAAAGCCGAAGGGGAGGAAAGCGGCGGGTCAACGAAGAAGATCCGTCCTCCTAAAAGAGAAGTGTTCAAGTTGTTTCCTCGGCGGGAAGCGGATCAGCCAATCGATCAAAGATCTAAAGAGTGATAGGCGTAGGTCTTCCGCAGTCCAAGCTAGGCTCCTTCGAAGTGGTGCGCAAATCAATAAAGAAGAGAGATCCACTTTATAGAAAGGAGAAAGCCGCACTCAATAGAAAAAGCAAGGATCAACCGGCCAGAATAAAGAAGTCCGTGTTCATCTGTCGGTATCAGTCTTCCTGTGTCTTTAGGCGAGAAAGAGTAGCAAAGATAAGTTTCGGAAAGCTTAAGTAAGATCGATCTATTTATTCAGGTAATGGGGTAGGCAGGGCGGAATCCGAGGATAAGAGATAGATCTTGTTTGTAGTATGTTTCACTTTCTCACCTAAACAGATAGAGTAAGCAAGCGAGCAGCCCTTATAGCAATAGGCAACGAGTAATACACCTAAGTCTCCGTAGGGGAAGCTCATTCAAAGGAGAAAAGAAAGGAAAAGGAGGGCAACGAAGCTAAGCAAGGCAGGGCGAAGCGAAGAGAAACCCCTACCCCTATCAATGAACGGATTAGTTTCCGTGGGTCATAACCCGCAAGCCAAGGAGAATTGATCATCAAATAGATAGGGGCCAGGTCCAATGGATAGGCCAGCTTTGTAGGAATCAAGAATATGAAGTGGAGGTAGTTCGCCAGGTTGGGATATCCACCAGGAGAGTCGGGATATCCAGTAACTCGCCAATCAGTAGTTACAATTGGGACGGGCTTAGTTTGATACTCAGTGCCCCTCCCCTTAATTCCTCAGTCTCGGTCTGTAGTTCAAGGACGTGCGGGCAAAGGAAAAAAGCATTGATTGGTACAAATAGAAGCGAGCATACCTATACCTATTATGAATTTTTAGACTGGCTCACTAGCCGGAGATTGGAGTATTGAATCGGGGGTTGGAGACTGAAAACATAGGTCTTCGCCCCCGCGAGAAAGGTTGAAAAGGAATTATCACAATTACGTATTTCCCGTTCTGTAGAAATGGATTTAGGTGGATCCCTATTAATCATATAGAAGAGTTGGGATTCTAATCATCGCTTCTTGCGCCTTCGCCTTCGCTTCAAAAGCCGATTCCATACTTCTTACCTGCAATTCGAGACTGAGCTAATGCCGATGCCTTGCTTCCTGAAAAAGAACTCGGATCTCTTCCTCTTTGACAACCAGAAGGGGAGACTCAAGATCCAACTCCAGCAACTATGGACGCTGGCGGGCTTGCTACTACTGCTATTTCAAACCTATGAAGACTTGGAAATAAAAATCGGGGCACATCCTGGGAAGACGAATCAAGAGTTAGAGAATCAGCCAATGCAAAGGAAAAGAAAAAATCTCCTACAACTACTTCTTTCCTTGGCGCAGAAGCAGTTGTTAATTCACCTGTTGAGAAAGAAGCTGCTGCAAAGTAAGTTGTTACTGTTCTTAGAAATGGGAATGCAGAACCGGAACCTACAGAGAAACTAGGAGTTTTTTCGTCCCAGTATTCGCCCAAAAGGGGGTTGAATCCTCAATGGATAATGCTGACTTTGCCGGGTATGAACCGGCCTGCTGAAGATAAAGCTGAAAGTATTGACTTCATAATAAGAGTTACGGGCGAATCGGGAATATCCTATCCAAAAGGGGGCGGTTTCGCCATAAATCCTAATTCATATAGGGTAAGCAGACCCACATCCGGATCCGGAATAAAAAGTGAAAGCTGAAGAGGAAGGGACGGTTTCCCTTGTTGTTAGTTAATTCTGTTATTCAAGAATAAGCTGCACATGAAGGCACAGAGGAAGGGGTTGACGTAACTTTAACTTTTCAAAGCAATGAAAGCAACTTAGCCCTTATTGACGAAGGGCAAGAATCCACAGTTACAGTAGTTGTTAATTAACTTTTTCAACTTTCATTTCGTAATTTACTTGAATCAGCCTCAGTGCCAAAATCTCCTAATGAAATGGGGCCTAATCCCCTAAGTCTAAATGGGGCGGAGTCGGAATAAGAAGATTGACTCATAATGGGGCTAGCGGGTTAGGAAGACCAAAAAAGGGGAATAATCCTTAGTTGCGGAATCGGGTAAAGCTTCTACTATCTTTTCCTTTTCACTTCCTTTGCTTCTTCTCCCTCTTCGTCTGTAACTTCGCCTTCAAGCCTTGAGGCTGATGAAAGCCATTCTGGTTCTGCTGTAACAACAAGAAAATCTAACTTCAACCCCAGAATCTTCCTATTTTTATTCTTCTGATTCCTCTTCCGCTGCAGCGGATTCACTAACAACTTACTTTCCTTTAGCAAGAGATTCAGTAATAACTTACTTTGCCACTTATTCCTACCCTGCTAGCCAGCCCGATTCTGGTTCCTACCCTTTTTGTTGACCCGATTCGGTACTCTTTTTCTGAAAGGGAGTAAGAAAGTGAGTCTTCGAACACTCTACTTACAGTAGCAGAACCTGTAACAAGAGTAACAACAAGTTCCTCTGTACTATCTGCTTTAGCTGATTCTGCCCCTTAAAGAAGGGAGGAGTTTAGAAAAGGAGGCATTTCTTCTTCTCTTACTTGATTCTATCCTGGTTCCCATCGTCCCTAAGCCTATTCTAAGGCTAAGGCAGCTTCTTCCTAACCCGCTTTCAGCTTCATCTGATTTTTCCGTAGCAGAAGATGAAGGAGCCGATGACCCTTCCCTTTTTTACTTCCCTGAGACTCTGGAGTTGAGCTTACACAGGTCTTACGTACTATATATACTAGATGGAATGCCGATTCAACCCCTCTTTCTTCCCTTGAGGCTTCTTCTTACAAAACTTAATCTTCTTTCCGGAACAAGAAGCCCTTTTTCTTACTTAGGAGATTCTGCCACAAAGAAGTAGGATTTCCTCACTCCTAACTTTGCTGCTTTAACTTATTATGCCAATGGAGCAGCAGGAGCAACTTAGGATTACTTGACTTCCTTTGGAACTGATTCTGCTGGTTCCGGGTATGGAGATAATGGTTATTCCCCTGAGGCAAGTGAGGAAAGAACTCCAACTCCTAGCAAGGGAAGGAAACTAGTAGGACTTTCAGCAAAAGAGGATTCTGCCCCATTTTTAGTTTAATAAGTCATGTCGCGATTCTTCCCCGGCCCCATTTTGAGTATGAGTAAACTCGGCCCGTAACTCTTCAGATGGAGATTCCGCCCCAAGGGAAAAGATAGTAGATTCTAAGTGCATTATACTTCTTTTTTGGTTAAAACTCTTGCCCTGTAAAAGAGCTTAGAGCAGAGCTTAGCAACTTGCACAAAGGATTCTTCCCCTGCATCTGTGACTGCCTTTGCAGCGGATTCTGCTGATTCTGGATGTGAATTACTTGATTCCGCAGTAGCAGCTTCTTCTTTCTCAACAGAGTCTGCAACAACTTACTTTGCAACTGGGCCTTCCCCTTTTTCTGGCACTTCCTTTGCTGCAGAACTAGGACTTGATGCTGAATTTTATTATGCCTCTTCGTCTGCAACAACTACTTTAACTGTTGATTCTGCCACTGAGGCAAGTGAGTCAGCATTCCCATTAGCTGCTTATTCTTCCAAACCTTCTTCCTCTTCTTCCGCTTCCTCAGATTCCTATGCTTATTCCGCAGCAACTCTGACTTCCTAACCAGCCTAAGCAGCTAGCCTGCTTGAAGCTTTCACTGCCTTCTAAGCTTCTTCTCTACTTGATTCCTCTCTTTCAGTAGTAGATTATGACTTTCCTTAACTTAGTCAACTGATTCCCCTTCCCATTCTTCAAGAACAAGAGAATCGGGAACTTACTTTGCAGCGGTTGACTCAATTGGAATATCGGAACTAGTACTATCCGCTTTATCAGATGATGGAACTTACAAAGCTGCTGATCCCATTAATTCCATACTAGCTGAAGCTTCTTCTTCGTCTGGAAGAGTTGTAAGAACGGATTCCTCTTCCTCTTTAACTCCTTCGTCTGGGCTTAGAAGCTAGGAAAGAACTAGTCGCAAGTGACTTTCAAAGACTTTAATTTACCCCGTAAAAATGGTTTCAAGAGTTTCATTAGTCACAAAGAAAGAAGAAAGAACTAGTACTCGATCCCTTTTCCTTAACTCTTCTTCTTCCGAGTCCGGTTCCGCATCTTCTTCCGCTGTAGCTGATTCGTCAACTCTTTATGATTCTTAGCCAAGGAACCTTGATTCGTCAGTACTTGATTCTCTTTCTTCTCCTGTGACTCTACCTTCTTCATTAATAGAATACTTTGCCAAAGCTGCTTCTTCTGGGCATTCAACTGAGGATGTGACTTACTCTCTTCATTAGGAGATGAAAGAAAGCTATATATGATATTCTTACTTTCAAGTGCATTACTTTCTTCAATCCTGACTCTCTGCCTTACTTTGTCACAGGTCTTTTCTTCCTCTTCCCTTGGATTAACTATCAGAACAACGGGCACTTACTTTGCTTTAACTGTGGGTTCGACCCTATAGGAGTTTCTTCTTCAGATGGAGATTCCGCCACATTAGGAGTTTCTTCTGTAACTTCCCCTTCAAGCCTTGATTCAATTTCTGAGGCTCCTTTAACCCCATTAGGAGTTCCAACTGTGACTCTATCTTCTTCTATCACAAGGGCAAAGTTTTTTACAAAAGTAGCATAAACCACGTAAAAATGTATGTTTATCAAATTAGGATCTGTAACTTAGGATTCCACCCCTTCTAGAAGGGAGCATACCCGGCAAAGGAGTTCATACCCGGTTGACTCTTTCACTCCCGAAACTACTTCTTATTACAAACCAGCTATCAGCTTTACCCGGTTCCGCCCTATTTTGACTAGATGCGGAATCTTATTATACCCCGGAGGGTGATTCAACAACAAGAACTGATTCAAGTGAAAGTGAGAGATTCAAAAGTGCATTAACTACTCATCTGGCACTTCCTTCAACCCCAAAGGGTGAGGGTGCCCTTTCTCTAAGAACTCATTCCGTTGCAACTTTCACTATTGATTCTGGGACTGAAGCTTTACCCGAAGAGTCTTCCTATTATATAGGATATTCTAGAACAAGGAAAAAGTATAATATTTCTTCCCGTGAATACGACCTGGGACTGATTCTTCCTATTCCCCTTACACAGCAGGAGCACCGGTTTACTCAAGTCCTATAGCCTATTCTCTGACTCAACTCCCATAGCCGATTCCGGAACAGCGGATTCTTTATTTGCTCCTTCTTCTGCAACTCTTGCAAGAACTCCTAGCTTCTCTTACGATGATTCCGATTCCTCTGCAACAACAGAGTCTTTCCCTGCCCCTACATCTGCAACAACTTATTCTGCCAAACCAGGTTCCTCTTCTTCCCCTTTATGACTTTCCTCTTGTAAGAACTTCTGGTCCCGATTCCGGGGATGAAAGTGAATCAGACTTTTCCTTTGCAAGCGATGATGCTGGTTACGGTTCTGAGGGTTCTTCCCTTCCTGCCCCTGAGCCTTATTCTAATGAGTCAAGAACTCCTAGCTTAGCCTTTGCTGCAGATTCTTCTCTAGTAGATATTCAACTCTCAAGAGATTGATGAGTCTCTACTTTATTCTTGAACAAGAAGTTAATTAACAAGCAACGATTCTTTCACTCCTTACTCTCGAACAGGTCTTACGTACTATATTCTAGAAGGGCTCAATTCCTCTTCCGCAGCAGCCGATTCTGTAACAACTTATTCTGTACTATATGATATTTATTCTTTTTCAAGAAGAACTACTTTCTTCAATCCTGAGACTCTATCTTTCCGAACAAGCTTTACATTAATTTCCTTTTTTTAATTACGAGGCAAGCAAACTGACTTAGTTGCTTATTCTGCTGTGACCAGGGAAAGCAGAAATGAAAGACTTCCTCAAGGACTTTTGGCATGAAACTCTATCTAAATAGGCAAAGTTTAAACTCTTTCCCCGAGGTTGAAAACAGGGGCTGAAGAACGTCATTCAAGGTCATCTGGCACTCCTTCACTAGATTCAAAGGTGAAATCCCCTTTTGCAGTAAGTAAAGTAAGGACTAGTACACAACAAGCTTAGCTACTTTAACTGTGGATTATTCCGTATCCGTACTTTCAGCTTTATCTGATTTCGCAGCAGGAGCAGAAGAAGGAGAATCTGTAACTTCCTTTGCTGCCGAAGCTGCTTATTCTTTCTCAAGGGATTCCGCCCAGTATTCCTCTACTTTCATCTGGGACTGAGGGAAGAGAGCTTGATCAGTCTTCTTCCGCAGCATCTTCTGGAACTTACTTATAAGCTTTGAAAGAACTAGATGAACCTGACTGAGGATAGATAGCCTGTGAACCCTGAGCCTCTTCCTAACCAGCTTTCATTTCTGCTTTCTCTGTGACTCCCGATACTGACTTAGCAGTAGCTGAAAAAGGAATAAGATACTTTGCCTTAGCAGCTTCTTCTTTCTCATCTGTAAGAGGGAAAAGATAGATAGCTAAACAAGCCTTGACTTATTAAGCAGGTGAGGAATAGGTAAACCGGCCATAAACCTTTAAAAAAAAACTTTCTTGTCTTGTCCCGAATCAAAGCGGACACGAATGAAGTGACTTCTTTTACGAGTAAGAAGGTCCCGTAACTGTGACATCTCAAGTGAGGAAGCGGATTCACTTCATCTTATATAAGAGATACGGAAAGTTTAAAGTCTTCCTTATGAAAGATGAACTTCCTACTGGGACGAAAGAACTCCTAGCAAGCTTAGTAGGACTCCTTACTCTGTTCAGACTTCCTAACCTAAGCTATTCTTGAAGCTTTAATGGAATCCGGGACTGAGTTATAAGGAGATTCAGACACAACAAGCTCTAGAACAACTGTAACAAGAACAAGAGATGAGTCTTCCGATTCCGTATCTGTACTATCCGCTGCTAATGTCATGCTTACTTACAAACTTTTTTTACACTTTAAAGATCTCGTAAACAGACTATCTTACTGAACTTCCTTTCCTTACTTTCATCTTACAGCAGCAGAATTCCCTTTAGGAGATTAAATCCTTACTCTGTAGTACGTCATGCTTGAAGAACAAGCTTAGCTATCCTGACTCTTGTAAGAACTTCTTCTGTACTTGATTCTAAAAACGGGTACTATCTTCCTAACCTGGACTCAACTATCATCACTACTGGAAGACTGCCTTTTTCACATTTGAAAAACCGAAAGCAGGAGATGCTGAATCTTCTTCTACTGCCTAAGCAGCTTGAAAGCAAAGAGGAAGGGCAGTGCAGTAAGGGGTGGTACTTACTTGGTTGAGTTGGGAAAGTAGACTCCCTAACCAGCATTAAAGAAAGAGAGGCAAGCCCCTGCATCAACAACCATTCCCTGAGGAAGAGGGGTGTGACAAAAGTAGCCTTAATCTTCATCTGCCCCCAGAGGGAAGAACTTCTTCTATCCCAAGAGTGACGCTACCTTCTACGGGACTAGATGCACTAGTACATGAAGCTTTCCCAGCCCTACACTAATGGGGCAGGTTTCGGAGGATTGGGCCTCAGTAAACCATTTTAGCCGAACTGAGGAGTGAAACATCTCAAATCGAATTCCTAACCATCTAAGGAAAACAGAAAGCATTTTCGGCTTCAACTGAGGATTAGTCTTTAGCTTACCTATCTATCTAATTCTCACAAGTGAATTTAGACTTTGCTCTTTAGCTTAGAAATCTAGCTATTGTGACTATCTCACAGATTCTAAATGGTTTTAGACTTTTGTCTTTAGCTTACCTATCTAGCATTAGAGCTGGGAGTGATTTGAGGACTTGAAATGAAAGAATAGGAAATCTACAAATGGAGGATGAAAGGGAGGATGTACTAGATGCTGCTACCCTCCTCTCTGAATGAAGAGGGGACTCTTTGCCCTTGCCCATAGGGTCAAGGGTGCAAGCAACTAGTGAAGCCTGAGCTCTCGATTCATTCATCTCAATCTCATCTTTGTCAGCTCTTTCTGAGCTATTCTCTTAACACAACACCTTTATCAAAGCCCTCCGATCGAGTAGTAAAGACAAAGGGAAAGGTTGAACAACACTGTGCGTTCCAGACCTGATTGAGAAAAAGCGTTAATAGTTGTGTGTGTCGTACGGGGAACCGAGTTCGCACTCCCATGTTGCCCTTAACTTAAAAAGGGGCTTTACTTTCAGTAACTTTTTTCACTCGTTCTGTCGTCTCATTTCAGCTTTCAACCGCATTTCCACCACGATTTTTCTCCAAACGAGAAGCTTTGGCTAGCCGTTCACTCACTCTCGATGGTCTGCCATTTAGTTCGTTCGTTGTAGCAGAGCGAATAATGTGCCGATGGATGGAAGGTAGCTGCATGCAGCATAAAATAAAAGAGATTGACATCCGAAAGACCAGCTCCTTGTCCTTTCCATCCGGAGGTGGCGTTGCGTTGATCCAGCTAACGAGCAACTGGTTCGTCTTTACCCACTTAGTGTACTTAGGATTTGAGGAGTTCTTTTCATCGTCTGTGAATTGGTTGGGCTGTGGGCGAGGGAGAGGGCTGATAACCGCACTTTTTATCCCCACTTTCAGTGTATTGTAGATAAAACTCCCTCTTTTTCATACCGCTGCATGGTACGCCCGAACATATATAAATTATTAGCCCAAGTAAAAAAATATAAAATTGTATAAAGGCATGGAGGCGCTATAAAAATGATTTGATAAATGGTACCCGCGTGTATGACAAGATCAATAATCCGATTGATGAGATCAATCATAAACCACTTTGCCTCGGTTGTATGTAAGTAACAATGATATACATAGAAGAAATCATCCTGAGATAAGGCTTTGTCCATAGCGACAAGAGGAGACAGGGTGTATGTACCATCAACGATGCTATTCTGAATCTCTCTAACCGTTTCTTCAGTAAAACCCTTAATAAGAGATGCTGCCACTAATCTATTATGTATTGTACCATAAGCTTCTGAAAGAAGATGCAACGTGGGCTCTATCCAATAATTAGTAATTCTTCTATTGCTCGTCGAATAATATAAACTAATAAAACCGTACTTTTTGTGTAATAGAGAATTAGATACCATAAGAGAACTACGATTCAACTGACTATTCATCTTACTATTAATAAAAAAAAACTTTTGTTCTAACCGAACAGGTATATTCATTTGAAACATCATAATAATTTTTTTATTTCATTTTTTGGGCTTATTGCACTGGGTTACTTACGGAATCTCTGAACAGCACTTTATGAACGCTTGATATGTGCTTGGTTAACAACACTTTATGAGCGCTTGATATGTGCTTGTCCGTTCGCTCTCTCCGCTACGCTACGTCCCCTGAGAGTTGACTCCCTGTTAACAACACTTTCAGGATGGGTTCGCTTGCAAACAACACTAGTTAAACTCAGAAGAATTCAACTCAGATATCGTGCTTTTCCGTTCGCTCTCTCCGCTACGTAAAAAATATCCCTTTCCCGGGAGCACGGCCTACGGCCTGCCCACTTCGAATGTCCCTATCGGAATGACGACATTCTACGCGGGACAACTTAGAACCTAGTTTATGCCGCCTATGCTACTGTCTCTGCCTTTGCTTCAGCTGATGGGACTGGTGCTTTGGCGGGGGGATTCAATAGTTTGTTTGGCAAGGCACAAGCTTGATTTATGTATATAGATGCGCGGCGCAGCAGGCAATGACGAAACCCCTTTTATGGGGACTGAAAAAACTCCAACTCGGTCTTGAACTGACACTGGAATTGGATTGACTACGGGATCTGCTTACTCCCCAGCACCCGGATTCGCTTTTGACTCGGTCAACCAGATATGGAACTGAAAGTACTAGGTAAACTCTGGCACCTGGCACGAGAAAAGGATCTTTATCTGGGCGAGAGAGGCATTACTTTCGAAATTCAATGTATTTGCTCGAACCGGAACAACTGGAACTACACCCAGCTCTAGAATTGCTGCTACTTCTGGTTGGTGCTCTGTTGCTGGTCATGATTCGATAGAAGAAACTGCTTACTCGGAGGCCTTCACCATATATATATATGTATTTCCAAAAGGTTATGAAAAAATTCTGCAGTCAATTATATGGCAAAGGTAGCTCTTCCTTTTACCATTCATATTTTAGCGGATGATACACCATAAGAAGAGGGGTAGTGAACTACTCATGGTGCAATTTATAATACACAAAGTTTCTTTTTAATGAAGGGAAAGAAGGCTCCAGGTCTCAGTTCTTAGAAAAGTGCTTTTTGAGAGTTCCACCGTGATAGATATAGTTTATGACTCGGCCATAGGCCGAAAAGCGGGTTGAAGGAGATCATGTTACGTATTCGAATTAAGGGAGGGTCCGCTAGGGTCGTCGTACCTACTATGAATAGATAAAACTTTCCCCATTGCACTCACTAGCAGCCCAGGTCTTTCCATTCCTAATGTGGCTGTTGTGGAATTATCTACTGGTTCTCGTCCACTTACCGTTGACCTCGCCGGACATTACAGCAGTATCGCTGGCATGTAATAAGTTTCTGATCCAACTTCTCCTAATGGGAGGCATTCCGATACCATAGCATGAACCGAAAAGCAAACTATTCCTCTCGAAAACGAGTTAGCATAGACCACTTGCTTCAAAGCTCAAGGTTCTTCTATAGAAAATAGATAGAAAGATCGGCTGTTTCACTCTCAGCGAGTCGGGATACATTTGCGGTCATCACATCAGGAACGCTTTGTTTCGGGAACTAGTGTAATAAAAAAAAAAGACAATCCGCTTGCCTCTTTTAATGAGGAAGGGTTGGTTTAATTGATAGCTACTTTTTGGAATTGGGAGTCCTCTGGATTGCTCTTATCTTATGCCCCGGAGTGGCGAGAATACGAAGCTAGATCAGCAGGAATGACAGCGGTCTCGGGAATCTACTCTACGAGTTGCAACGCGTGTTCTTGTCAGCA